GGTAATGACAATTCCAGTAACAATTCCAGTAACAATTCCAGTAACAATTACATTTCTAGTTCCATTTGTAGTAAAAGTGGAAATAGTAGTCAAAACGAGGATATCAGAACGATTGATCAAACTATACAAGAAAGTTCTACTCATATGGGTGTAACTCAACAATACCGGGATTTGTGGGTTCAATGCGAAAATTGTTATGGATTAAATTATAAGAAATTTTTTAAATCAAAGATGCATCTTTGTGAACAATGTGGATATCATTTGAAAATGAGTAGTTTAGATAGAATCGAACTTTTGATCGATCCGGGCACTTGGGAGCCTATGGATGAAGACATGGTCTCTCTGGATCCCATTGAATTTAATTCGGAGGAGGAGCCTTATCAAAATCGTATCGATTCTTATCAAAGACAGACAGGATTAACCGAGGCTGTTCAAACAGGCAGAGGGAAACTAAACGGTATTACCGTAGCAATTGGGGTTATGGATTTTCAGTTTATGGGAGGTAGTATGGGATCCGTAGTCGGGGAGAAAATTACCCGTTTGATTGAATACGCTACTAAAGAATTTCTACCTCTTATTATAGTGTGTGCTTCCGGAGGGGCACGCATGCAAGAAGGAAGTTTGAGCTTGATGCAAATGGCTAAAATATCTTCTGCTTTATATGATTATCAATCAAATAAAAAGTTATTCTATGTACCAATTCTTACATCTCCTACTACCGGTGGGGTGACAGCTAGTTTTGGTATGTTGGGGGATATCATTATTGCCGAACCCAATGCCTACATTGCTTTTGCGGGTAAAAGAGTAATTGAACAAACATTGAATAAAACAGTACCCGAGGGTTCACAAACGGCCGAGTATTTATTCGAGAAGGGCTTATTCGATCTAATCGTACCACGTAATCCTTTAAAAAGCGTTCTGAGTGAGTTATTTCAACTACACACTTTCTTTCCTTTGAATCAAAATCTGAGTGAGTTATTTCAACTACACACTTTCTTTCCTTTGAATCAAAATTAGAACATTAAGTTCAATTATTTTGAGCAAACAAGTAATTAGTTTATCGGAATCCAAGTTAAAATTAGACGAATGGGGTTTTCTTTGTTGGCATAAGATCTAAAAAAGTCACAGAAAATCCGCCCCTTTTTCTGTATTCCTAATTATTGATCAAGAAGCCTCTATTAACAAGATAAAAGATGAAATTCTTATTTTCGTGAAATTAGGCAAATCAAAAAAATCTACTCTTCTCGTCATATATAATGAAAATCTATAAAATATAGAATTTTTTCTTTTTTTATATCTTACGATAATCCTATTTTGACTAAGAATCCCTGATGGATGGGATTCTAACAAACCCTTCATTAAATATAATTATAAATATAAATAGAATTCATTTTTAAGAAACTTTTTGCTTAGTAAATGAAATTCGAAGACAAGAGCAAAAAATGAAGAAAATAATATCTCATCCATATCCTTTCAAATCTTTCATGTAGAAAGATCAAAAACTACATTATCTACTCACTTAGATAGATACTTATATTTATACTTAATAACTATTAAGTAATAATAATAACTATTAAGTAATAATAATTCCAATTTAGAATTATCAAATTATAATAAGATATCTTTATATATAATAAGATATCTTTATATTATAAATATAAAATATAAATAATAATAACAGGTACAAATAGTAAATCGAGGTACCCATTCTATGACAACTCTTAACTTTCCCTCTGTTTTGGTGCCTTTAGTAGGCCTAGTATTTCCGGCAATCGCAATGGCTTCTTTATTTCTTCATGTTCAAAAAAACAAGATTGTTTAGAGCCGATGGCACAAAATCTCATCTATTTTTTTTTCAAAACTGACGCTTGTATCATAACACAGATATCTATTTAGCAAAATATGGTATAAGCGGCTTCCGCCGAAAAACTCTTATGTCTCCATAAAATGCTATAGGGATCAATGGATTCTAGCTATTTTCAAATAGACCCGAATTGACGGATAGCTGAATTGTAAAGTTGGTCTATCTATATCTATTTGGCTATCTTTAGTGGGATCATATGAAGGGTATGTTATTAGTTTAGATCTAACGAATTTAATGAATTACTCCTAAAGGATCACATCAAACTAGTGCTAGTTGATGCGAGTTACTTCGGAAAAAAAGGACTAAAGTCAAATTCATTTGGGGTATTCTCTCAATTCCAAAAAAATCAACTGGATCAAGTATGAGTTGTCGATCAGAACATATATGGATAGAACCTATAACGGGGGCTCGAAAAACAAGTAATTTCTGCTGGGCTGTTATCCTTTTTTTAGGTTCATTAGGATTCTTGTTGGTTGGAACCTCGAGTTATCTTGGTAGAAATTTGATATCTTTATTTCCGTCTCAGGAAATAGTTTTTTTTCCACAAGGAATTGTGATGTCTTTCTACGGAATCGCGGGTCTTTTTATTAGCTCCTATTTATGGTGCACAATTTCGTGGAATGTAGGTAGTGGTTA